AGAAAAAATTCCACCTTTATCCATGGATCCCTTATTCCTTCAATTGGAAGTATTGATCCAATTCAATCAAATTATGTTTCGTAATTTCATGATCCAATTTTTTCAATTTTGAACTTCTTTTTGGATACAAATCACGATAATTTATATTTTTCCTCGAATCTTTCATCGAGAGGTAAAGGATTAAATCCTTTTAAGAAATAAAGTTTTTGATCGGAATATTAATAAAACCGAAGGATCCCTTAACTATTAAGGGATTAATAGAACGAATCGCACTTTTACCACTAAACTATATCCGCTACAATGCAATTATTGTATATAAATGGACCTTTTGTCGAAGACGAAAATAAGTCGTAGTAATAAGTAATAAAAAGATCGGATCAGAAAAGAATCATGAAAATTCGAGCGTTGACGTATTTTCGTCAGGGCGACTAATGAGATTAGGAAAAGAGGACTCATTTTAATTAACTAAATAACAAGTTTTTTTATTCCAGTAAAGTAATAAAGAATAATAATAACGAATGGCACCTTGATTCTATATCATCTTTTTCTGTATCATAGGATAGGAATCGACATAATAATTCTTCTTATGATTCTTGTTGTTTCGATTTTTTTTTTTGTTTCAAAAACATTTTGTGTTTTCAAATCAAATAAATAATTTTATCTACGATTCATTGGAACAAAAAAAGCCCGGCTAGGTACTGACCAGGCCAGGCCGTGGAAATAAAAAGAAAAGGACTTTTCGGATGAAATAAAATAAAAGAGGTACTTTATTTTTAGTAATCTTTAATATATTGGTAATATTTATATATTAGGATTGGAGATATCTGTTCTTTTGAGCCCTTACTTTATCTAATTTATCTAAATGGAATTGCTGATAAAAGTTTTTATCGATTTTATAGATATCCATCGATATATCTAGATAATTATATATATCGATATAATTATATATGTATATAATTATATATCTATATAATAAGATAATAAGGGTAGATAAAGATAATAAAGAGAGATAAAGAAGGGCTTTTTTCAAGCCTTCATTTTCTATTTTTTATACAATGTATCATAGTAATTATCTTTTTTCAATTTGGGGAGAGATGGCTGAGTGGACTAAAGCGTCGGATTGCTAATCCGTTGTACGAGTTTTTTGTACCGAGGGTTCGAATCCCTCTCTTTCCGTTTCTGTCAATTACTTGGTATTTTTTTATAGTTGAGGAAAAATGTGGAATAGATAAAATTTTAAGAACATTTCAAAATCAAGCAAGGAAAAAAAAATAAGATTTTTTTTTTATTCTTCACGTCCCGGATTACGTCCCGGGTCATTAGATAGGAATCCGAAAATGAAGAGAGAAACAAAGAATATTACTACTGTATAAACAAATAGTTTGAGAGTAAGCATTACACAATCTCCAAGATCATAAAAAAAAAAAAAAAAAGAGAATAGATTCTCTATTTTAACCTATTTTGACACCAAGAAATGCAGTGAAGTGATTTCTAGAAATAGGAAAAATTTTTAAGAGTTGAGTCGTTCATTACTAAAAATTGGATTTCATACTCACAATTATATATTGTGGGGGACTCTAACAGGGTCGTTCAATGGAAAAAAGTAAGAATAAGAAAATGAGAGTGATCCCGATTTATCACAGCTATAGAAGAATTTCAATATTGGACTCAACTCAAAGGTTCAGACTGTATGTACGACATATCTGATCTTATAACTAGTTAGAATCTTTTTTTCTAGTAAATCATGAATTTGTCTCGAATAGTATTAACAATCTTATCGAAAGCTTACGGCAGCTTGCCAAACAAAAGCTAATAGAAAAAAGAATAGAGGTATTACTGGCATAACATCTACTATTGGATTCAAAAAAGCGTAGGCCTCAGGCAATTTGGCGACGAAAAAACTACTTGAATAAAGGAAAGAATTAAGACAGATACCGATGAAACTTAAGATATTAAGCATAACAATTTTTTTTTTTTCTTTGTTCTTGAAGATAATTGTATTTCTTTTGATTTTATTGAGTTATTAATCCCCGATTATTGCTATGATATAAGGGATAAGGGAAAAATTTATAACATAAAGTAGGTCAAAAAACCTTTCTTTGATTTGAACTCAGCCAATCAAAAATCCTTCAATTCTCAAATAAAAAGAGAATAGAAGAAATCCTACTTTCATACAATATCTTAATGGAATTATATGTAATGATCAATAAATTCAGTTTAATTGGATCTATAAACGTATCAAAATCCGAGCAACAAGCTAATTTTTTCTATAAATATTTCGACTGGAATTGACGACCAACCACTACCAATATTAGTGTTTATTAGTGTTGAATATAAATGGGGCGTGGCCAAGTGGTAAGGCAACGGGTTTTGGTCCCGCTATTCGGAGGTTCGAATCCTTCCGTCCCAGAGTATGCATTATATATATATAATAGTATATTATAAGATCTATAGAAAAATATTCGATATCATATCAGACTAAAGATTGCCCTTTTAAACAACCTTATGCTTAAAAGTCTAGTATTAGATATAGATAGAATGTGGTTGTTCTTTCTTATTTTCTTATAATGATGCATTTAAAATCGAAATGCGAAAGCCTCTCTTATTCTCTATCCCTTAAATGGTGTGTGAAACCCGATTATTTTTATTTTTTTTTTTTATTTTTTTTTATTTATGAATTAGAAACACGAAGGTCTTGTGTTTTTGGCACTAATGGAATTCAATCAATGGTCTTAAGTCTCTTAAGACCGATTTAGGGTACTCAAATTTAGAGTCAAATAAAAAAAATAGGTAGGAACAATCGTTTAATCTAGATCTGTTTGACTTTGGCCTTATACAAGATAGTCTAGCACCTCCGAAACTAGTCCAGTCCCCCGTAGGATCCTTTTTTGATTTATGATGCATCTACTCTATATAATTGGGGGGGTAGATAGGAGTTAATCCATAATGGAAGATATCAATTTTAATATCTGTACGAATCTGATTAACAAAGAATCAAGTTACATATGTAACATATTATGTATTTCTTTTCACCTCATTTTTTCGTATTTTTTGTTTGTCTGTAATGAATAATTGTAAATCCAAGTAACAATTCAGACAGAGATTATTCATACATCTTTTTCAATTTCTTTTAGGGAAAGATTATTGAGTCTCTTAAGTTAAATAAACTAGGCAGAAAATGCTGATATGTATTGTTATTATGTATTTTTATCGTTTTATTGCTATTTTTGTGAAAAAGATTTTGATTTTTGATCTATCTACTTGTTTCAAATCATTGATGGGTTAATCCGAATATGCATTTATTTATGATAATAAAATGTAATAAATCCTTTTTTATTACAAAACTTTATTCAAATAATAATATTGAGGTAGGAAATTTTCAATCAATTAAATCTTTTTAATGATTTCTTATGAGTCCTTGCTACTCGAAGAAGTGTGAAACTCGTGAATCCATTCTATGAAGAAATTGAAAAATGGCGATTCTTAATTATTCGTAATTAATTATTTCTTCATTTATAGAAATGAAAAAAAAAAATCTCTATTGCACTCATACAAAAAAAATATTATTGATCCAATATATACAATAAAATATGGGTTTAAATAAATTTCATTATTGCTAAGACTTTTTCAAAAACTACTCATGTCATAAGAGTATAGATTACTATGGACCAACTAAACCAATGACTATACATGATTCCATAAATGAATCAATTACATACCAGTTCCAAGAAATTAGAGGTTATGGTAAAACTTCGTTTAAAACGATGTGGTAGAAAGCAACGTGCGACTTGAAGGACATGATCCACTGTGGATTCTTACACCCACCATTTTATATTATATAGGAATGAAGATGCTCTTGACTCGACATCGTTTGTTCTGTTCCACGAGAGCTCTCATTTTTTGAGGGTTTTGATGTAAATAGTACCCGATGGAGCTCGAGTAGAAAGTATTGCTTCATTTATCAAGGGCATAGATCTAGGGTTAGTGTCAATCAATAAGTTAAAACTACTTCGTAAGTATATGTTCGGTATAGAAATCGAAAGGATCCAATTTGACCAAGTTTCAAATTCAAACGTCAAATTTGATCAAAAGTGTATCACGCGAGAATCCATTATTTATATGATTCTTTGATAAAAATCAATCAAAAAAAATGGTATGTTGCTGCCATTTTGAAACGATTAAAGATCACCGAAGTAATGTCTAAACCCAATGATTCAAGGCAAGGATAAAGGATCCCGGAACAAGGAAAAATCTTTTTCAATTGTCTCAATAACTAAACTAGATCAGAATGAAGAATCGAAATAGATTCTAAAGGAGACAGGCAAAAATAAAGGGGTTAGAGACCACTCAATAAATGAAATGCTTAAGCTTAAGGGTTGTTTTCCTTTGAGTGAGAGTTATCCAACTTGAGTTATGGGGATAAGAATGAGTTTTTTTTTTTTTCAAAAAAGAATAAGAAAAAAGTATTTAAATCATAGTCTATTTAAATCATAATCTAATTGATTTACTAATCTATGGATCTATTTGACATTAATTAGAATTCTATACATAACTTTTAATTTCCTTGAGCCGTACGAGGAGAAAACTTCTTATACGGTTCTGGGGGGGGGTATTGTTAATTTACATCTATCCCAATGAGCCGTTTATCGAATCATTGCAATTGATGTTCGATCCCGAAGAGAAGGAAGAGATCTTCGTAAAGTGGGTTTTTATGATCCGATAAAGAATCAAACCTATTTAAATGTTCCTGCTATTCTATATTTCCTTGAAAAGGGTGCTCAACCTACAGGAACCGTTCATGATATTTTAAAGAAGGCAGGGGTTTTTACGGAACTTCACCTTAATCAATAACCGAAATTCCATTAATGAAATAAAAAAAAAAAAAGAGGGTGTGGATAACTTGTATATAGTTTTGGCTAACCTTTTCTTTATTATTTCCCCCCTCTCTTGTTCTATTCATACTACACTTATTACCTTAAAATTCCGTCTTCGATAACGACAAAAATAGATTTTTATTTTATTGATATAAATTGATCTAAGATGAATAGAAAAAAGATCAATCAAGTGACTAAATGAACTAATTGGTTCTAGACTATACACGATAAATAAAAATTTTTACATTACCCCATCAATGGGGTGATTTTGTTGGAATTCTATGAACAAATAAAAAAAGGGGATTAAGTTTTTTTTAGTTATTTATATTTATTTATGGATTGAATAAACCCGATATATTTTTTTCTACTTCTTCCTTAATTTCTTCTTTCGCCTACATCCTTTATGTCTATCTATGTTGATTATCTCTATAGTGCCAATCCAAGTCCGTAGTTTTTTTAATTCTTTTCTCTTATTTATTATATAATTTATTATATATATATAATTATATAATAGAATATATAATTCTATAATAGAATTTATTATTATTAGAATATTTTCTCTTATTATATTTTTTTAGCTTTATCTATTTAAAATTTAAATATAAATATATTTATTCAATTCAAATTGTTATTTCCATTTGTTTTTTATTCATTTATAATTCTTTTGTTTTCTCCATTGTAGTTGTTTTTCACTATTCACATTCGTATTGACAACAGTGTATCAAACAAATATAATCCGATCGTGTATAAATGAAGCTAGTTATCTCCGTTTCATCACCTTTGCTTTTCACGCACATGACGGTCTCAGTGTATTTTCTGTGATATAAAAAGTTACTTTTGTGTCATATAAGAAGTTTTTTTTTTTTTTTATTCCGATTGTATCTACACAGAAAAATTTTTGATATTTTGGGGGTTGCTAACTCAATGGTAGAGTACTCGGCTTTTAAGTGCGGCTAGCATCTTTTACACATTTTTATGAAGTAACAGATTCGTCCATACTATCGGTAGAGTTTGTAAGACCGCGACTGATCCTGAAAGGAATGAATGGAAAAAGCAGCATGTCGTATCAATGGAAAATTCTAGTAATATTTTTACCTTACTAGATTGGGCCAAACCTTGTTTGAATTCTTGATGCGAAAAAAAAAGTCAAGTCGGGTCGAATGAATAAATGGATAGAGCCCTATGCTCCAATTATAGAGAAATAAAAAGTAACGGGCTTATGTTCTTAATTCGAATGATTACCCGATCTAATTAGACGTTAAAACTATATTAGTGCTTGATGCGGGAAGGACTTTTCTTATGAGTGAGTTATCGATTTTTTTCTAAGTCCTAACTATTAGTTACTCTGCATTATGGGGTAGAGGGGAATGTGTAGAAGAAGCAGTATATTGATAAAGAGTTTTTTTCCAAAATCAAAAGAGCGATTGGGTTGAAAAAATAAAGGATTTCTAACCATCTTTTTTATCCTAAAATATAAACCCATTAGATGGCAAAAAAAAAGAGAGGATAGAGAGTCCGTTGATAAGTCTTACCTATTTACGAGGTATCTATTATTATTCTTTTTTTACTGTAATACCTTGTTTTGACTGTATCGCACTATGTATCATTTGATAACCCAATAAATCCATTATAGTATCCCCAGTTCAAATCAAATTTAAAATGGAGGAATTTCAAGGATATTTAGAACTTGAGAAATCTCGGCAACGTGACTTCCTATACCCACTTATCTTTCGGGAGTATATTTATGCATTTTCTCATGATCATTTTTTAAATGGATCCGTTTTGGTGGAAAATTATGGTTATGACAAAAAATCCAGTTTCCTAATGGTAAAACATTTAATTACTCGAATGTATCACCAGAATAATTTTTTTTTTTTCACTAATTCTTATAACAAAAATCCATTTTTGGGGTACAACAAAAATTTGTATTCTCAAATGCTATCAGAAGGGTTTGCAGTCATTGTGGAAATTCCATTTTCCCTACGATTAGTATCTTCCTTAGAGGAAGAAGAAATCGCAAAATCTTATAATTTACGATCAAGTCATTCAATATTTCCTTTTTTAGAGGATAAATTCCCACATTTAAATTATGTGTCAGATGTATTAATACCCTATCCCCTCCATCTGGAAATTTTAGTTCAAATCCTTCGCTCCCGGGTGAAAGATGCCTCTTCTTTTCATTTATTACGGTTCTTTTTTCACGAGTATTGTAATTGGAATAGTCTTAGTACTTCAAAAAAATTGATTTCTTTTTTTTCAAAAAGAAATCGAAGATTAGTCTTGTTCCTATATAATTCTTATGTATGTGAATACGAATCCATTTTCCTTTTTCTACGTAACCAATCTTCTCATATACGATTAACTTCTTATAGGGGCCTTTTTGAGCGAATATATTTCTATGGAAAAATCGAACATCTTGTCAAAGTGTTTGCTAATTATTTTTCGGCTATCTTACGGGTCTTCAAGGATCCTTTCATGCATTATGTTAGATATCAAGGAAAATCTATTCTGGTTTCAAAAGATACGCCACTTCTGATGAATAAGTGGAAATATTACCTTGTCAATTTATGGCAATGTCATTTTTATGTGTGGTCACAACCAGAAAGGATCCATATAAACCAATTAT